ATTGCTGTTATAATAAAAATTGAGAACTCCTTTTTTTTTTGATTTTTTTGAAAAGAATCAATATCAATTAGTTCTGTATCAATTTTCATTTTCTTATTAAGTAAAAAATTCGATTCAAATCCAAGAATAATTAAAAAATTAAGATTTAATAGTTAATGGTTCAATTTGTCCTGAGTTATTGTTTTGTGAAAAAAAAATGAGAAAATAACTTCATTTTTCATTTCAATAGAAATAAGAGAGTAGGTTTTTAGGCATTGTGTCTTTGGAGATACTATACAATCAATCAATTGAAGGTATAAATCTAATCAAAAAAAGTTCTTTTAGTAAAGGTATTAATAAAAAATGGAATTCAAGGAGGAAGTACAATAAAAAAAAAGAAGATTAGTAATCTTCCAGAGGAGAAAAATATTAGTCTAGTTTATCTCATTTTGGCGGCATGGCCGAGTGGTAAGGCGGGGGACTGCAAATCCTTTTTCCCCAGTTCAAATCCGGGTGTCGCCTGATCAACACAAGGCTCAAAATTCCGTATTATGTTCGACCGATATATAACTCAATGAATTATTCCTTCACAGACGCAAAAGAATTGTTGAGACTTGCTTGATTCTAAGCATCTGTCGCTTCTCAAAACTCAAAAGGGTTTAAATCCTTGCATCTAAGAGTCAAGATTCTAGTGGAAAAAATTTTTTGAAGTCCTTCCAATACAATGTAGTGTCTACTGACTGGATCTTCTCGATCTTAGCTTAAATTGAACTAAGTCGGACAGGCAAGCGAATTTGTGGGTGTGAAAAGAGCAGGAAAATACTTTGGATACAGACTCATGAAAGTCTATAAATGCGTAGGCATTCAATCAATATTAGATTGAATGGGTAATTGGCTTTTTTCTAAAAAAGTGCAAAAAGAAAGACTTTTTGCACTAACCTCTAGCCAAGAATGAAATAGGTTATCCCCCGATTGGTTCAAGAGTGACAATCGGGGGATAGTCAAAATGAAATCAAATAGAAAGGATAGGTATGAACGATTGATCTTCATTCCATATTGAAGATGTCTTTTACTTATGAAAGTCAACAAAAGAAACAATAGATTTTATTATCTATGTGTTCAATTAATAACATTCCCTTACTACTTCTAAGAATGGCAAGGCCTCTTTTGTGTCGGCTTAATGTTTCCCGTTTCTACTAGAAAAAGAATATAAAAACTTGTTCAAAGTGTATTTAGTGTATTGATTTCTCAAGAGTCTTGGGTCAGAATCCTTTTTGACTGTTCACTATTGATCCATTATTATTAGTGAACAATAATGGACTAATTCCTTCATATTTATCGAGATAGGGGACATCATTCACATGGATATAGTAAGTCTTGCTTGGGCTGCTTTAATGGTAGTCTTTACATTTTCCCTTTCACTAGTAGTGTGGGGACGAAGTGGACTCTAAGTACTACTAATTAAGTTGATGAATCAAACTTTATCAATTGTTTTCTAGATAGTTCTGTAAAGCGCTTTAAATTATTAAATTTTCTTTTTTAATTCAAACATCTTTATTTGAAAGTTCCATTGTATTCGGGTCTGGTATAGTAATGTACTATATGAATAATACCCTTTTTTCAATCAAACAGATATTTCAACGATTCTCCTGCTCGTATTCCGAAAGTAAAGGATATACAGAAAGAGATTCCAACCGAATTCTTCCTAAACTGATAAACCAACCAACTTTTACCACATATAGCGACAATGAGTAAGAGCGGATTCCCTTTTTTTTATATATATATGTTTCCTTAAAAATAAAGTAGTACTTTTTGGAAATGAAATAGATACACACTTTCGATGTTCAATTATTTTTACGAATCCTTTTCGAAATCCGAATAAGTTATGTTCCCATGGAACGCCTTGAATTATTGGTCAGTGATGTAATCAATTACTTCTTCATAATGTCAAAAAAATGACTAGGTTTTATATATACCCACCCGTCTTTTTACTTCATTGATTTTATTCTTTCGATGTATATCAGGATTCATAGTTCATATTTGAACTAAAAAAAACTAAAAAAACCTTGGAACTTGGGATTCGAACGTGAAGACTAAGAGTTGTCTTTTGTTTTTTTGAGCTTGATTGGAATCAATACAAATCAAATGGATTAAACAAAGAATTAGATTAGATAGAATAGAGTAATATTAAGATTACATATACCTAATTCATATCACATATCTGATATCTGAAGATAAATATTTTGATTAATCTATATTAATCAATCCGAAGAATCCAACTTTCTATACTTCACTAAGAATAAAAAAGTAAATAGTATGGTAGAAAGAAATATATTCATCTTTCTACCATACTATCAGGTCTCAGAGAATACTGCTGATTGTCGTTCGCTCATTTCATTAAGAATCAAAACGCGAAGCTTTTATTTATTCAATCATTAAGAAGAACTAAGAAGACAAGTTTCATTCAAATTAATTATTTTGACTTATGGTTTTTACATATATGATAAGTAAAAAGGCAGTAGGAACTAGAATGAACAGTGCAGTAGCAATAAATGCAAGAATATTTACTTCCATAATATCATTATTTTTTTTTTTACTTCGCAATAACTCGGGATTTAATCCCATAGAGATGAGGAATCAATCTTTCGCCGGTAAATTCAATGAGATGAATTACATCGCGATGATATTGAATCAGATCAATATGATGAATTAAGAATATCTGAGCTATCAAATGGATTAATCGTCAAGAATTTAATAGTATAACATAGGAGGGTCCTTTATTCATACTGAATAAAAAATTGGATTTTGGATTAATGATCCAACCAAGAATTTTTTATTTGTTATCCGTTTTTCTCTTCTTAACTTTATATACCATAATATACCATAAATCTATCACCTTTTTTGCCCATTTGTCCACTTTTTTGCTTACCAACCCATCAACGTGAAATAAAAAAAGGACGGGTGTTCTAAATTCCTTTTTTAATGTTAATGATCTAGTTTTCTTGGCAACCAAAGAAGTGTGAGAAAGATGAATCTTAGTATAAAAGATCTAATATTCCATAAAATTCACTATTTTTTTGGTTGTTTCTTTGGACCCGAAGGAAAAAAAGATTCATTCCCTTGCTCGGTGGCACGAGATTCTTTTTAGTAATTAAGATTCCACACAATTGGAACCAAAAAATGGGTTTAACCCGAATGGGTTCTATCAGGGTAACTATGTTTAATTCATTTTCTAATGTTAGTACAAAACTAGTCAAAAAAGAAACGTATAGTATTGTTATACATTACAAGGATGAGGAGCAATCAAAAAAAATGCAGTAGAGTATCTACTGGAATTCTGAATATGCTGCTCCCAATAATTGTACTAATTCATATATGTCTCTCTCCCACCAATTGTTACTATTTGAAATAGAACAAATTTTTTTGATGATAAATGCTAAAAAATAACTAAAGAGCACTTTTGAGAATGAGATTCTATTCCCTGTACCCTTTTCTCCGAAAAAGAAGGGATGGATTGAGTATATATTGGATACGTCGGGACTGACGGGGCTCGAACCCGCAGCTTCCGCCTTGACAGGGCGGTGCTCTTACCAATTGAACTACAATCCCCCTTAAAAGTGTATCCTTATTATTTTGATTTCATTCAAAGCCTATCTATTTTGAATTAGCGTGTTGTAACAGAGATCCGCGGATATATTTTTTGAGAATCCCGTGAATGCTTAGTGAAAACAACACGGATTACTAGTAATCCATGTTGTTATTCTCAAATCGATTGAGACTCCATTTTTCAAGGACAAAAGAGAAAAAAAAAAAGAAGTAGGGATGTATTAGAAAGTTTGCTTTTTTTCCTGCCTATTCGTTCTTTCTGGAAAACAAATGGGTTATATCCATTTATAGTGGATCAGCGCATTTTTGGGCCGAGCTGGATTTGAACCAGCGTAGACATATTGCCAACGAATTTACAGTCCGTCCCCATTAACCGCTCGGGCATCGACCCAGGAAAAATCACTTCTAAGGTTATTTAGAATCCATGATCAACTTCCTTTCATAGTACCCTACCCCCAGGGGAAGTCGAATCCCCGCTGCCTCCTTGAAAGAGAGATGTCCTGAACCACTAGACGATGGGGGCATGTTTTCCTGACCGACCCATACTATGCTCATAATATGACTAGTTTTTCGAAATTGTCAATATAATAGAATGATATGACTAGATCTGACGGATCTTTCTGTCGTTCATGATTCTATATAATTTATTGATTCCTCGGTTCTAGTCATGAATCATTCATTCAAATCGACATTCTATTTTCTCTATATAGATTTTATCTAAATTCGAAAAATTGCGAATTGATTCAAGAAATCTAGAAAGTGAGATTCTTTTCTTTTTATAGATATTATCTAGAAAAAGAATCTCTAAAAAAAAAAAGAAAAAGAATATGAAGTCTAAGATACTCGCATGTAGTAATTTGTCTTTCAGAACAGGTTTTCACTTCATTTCGTCCACTTTTCATTCATTGATTTATCTTTGTTAAGATGATATATACCTATCTATATCTCCCCACTAAACTAGGAAATTTCAAAAAGAGAAATGGAAATCCGGAATAAAAAAGTAATCTAAAAATTTTTACCTAATAAATTTGGTTCAGGAAACAAGTAGAATCTCTTGATCATATGATTCGATGAAAGATCTTGGATCTATGCCTAAATCGAATTGGGAAGTACATGTATCAAGTGAATTAAGTTCGGATGGGGGAAATTCAATATAAAGTAATTAGGGCCATTGTGAAATTAAAACAATTTATTGGATTGATATCAATAAACCTTTTCTTTTTAACTATACTAGGTAAAGAAAAGCAGAATATTCCACAATCCGCTATGAGTCTATTGCATATACTTATGTATAGAATATATATACATATATCTAGTTTATTCGTATAGTGACTCAGTCAGGAATTGAATAAAAAGGGCCCTTTTAACTCAGTGGTAGAGTAACGCCATGGTAAGGCGTAAGTCATCGGTTCAAA